TAAATTCTAAATAAATATGCTTTTCAATTTCAAATTTAATTAAATTTAGTAATATCAAACCAAAAACTAATATTAAATCAAAATTTATAAGTAAATAATAATTTGTTTCAATTATTTAAACAATAAATTTTTATTAATATCTTATATATTATTATATTAATTATCTTCCCCCTTAATTATTTTATAATATATTAAATATTAATAAAAATTTAAATAATCTTACTATAATTATATCATACCCTTAAAATAATTCTTTTTAAATTCTTCTATATAATAATATTTAATAGCTATATTTTTTTTTTATTTATTTTTTAACTTTTAAATTTAATAAAATACAATATTAATTTTTTAATATAAGTTTTATAGATAAATTTATATTTTATAATAATAATTAATAATTATTTTTTATACATTAAACTAATTTTATAAATATATAATTTAATTAAAAATTAATTAAAATTTAATTAATATTAAATATTTATTTTAATTTAAATAAATATATTGATCATTATTATTAATGTTATATACTAAGCACTTTATATATAAATTATTTAATATATAATAAATAATTAATTATTAATATATTTAATGATTAATAATAAATAATTATTTTAATTTAAAGATTTAATTATATATATATATATAAATATATATTCAAAATTTATAATTATTTAATATTTAAAAAATAATTATATATATATATATATAATGTAATTTAAAAAAAATAGTTAAAAATTTAGATTTTTAATTCCTAAATTCTAAATAAATATGCTTTTCAATTTCAAATTTAATTAAATTTAGTAATATCAAACCAAAAACTAATATTAAATCAAAATTTATAAGTAAATAATAATTTGTTTCAATTATTTAAACAATAAATTTTTATTAATATCTTATATATTATTATATTAATTATCTTCCCCCTTAATTATTTTATAATATATTAAATATTAATAAAAATTTAAATAATCTTACTATAATTATATCATACCCTTAAAATAATTCTTTTTAAATTCTTCTATATAATAATATTTAATAGCTATATTTTTTTTTTATTTATTTTTTAACTTTTAAATTTAATAAAATACAATATTAATTTTTTAATATAAGTTTTATAGATAAATTTATATTTTATAATAATAATTAATAATTATTTTTTATACATTAAACTAATTTTATAAATATATAATTTAATTAAAAATTAATTAAAATTTAATTAATATTAAATATTTATTTTAATTTAAATAAATATATTGATCATTATTATTAATGTTATATACTAAGCACTTTATATATAAATTATTTAATATATAATAAATAATTAATTATTAATATATTTAATGATTAATAATAAATAATTATTTTAATTTAAAGATTTAATTATATATATATATATAAATATATATTCAAAATTTATAATTATTTAATATTTAAAAAATAATTATATATATATATATATAATGTAATTTAAAAAAAATAGTTAAAAATTTAGATTTTTAATTCCTAAATTCTAAATAAATATAATTTATAATATTATATTTTATCTTTTTTTACTATTAAAAAATTAAAAAAATTATCTTTAATACTCAGGTCTTCCCCCTTTTCTTCCCCTTCTCATCCCCAAATATTAAATATAATCTATTTTAAAATTTAATATATTAAATTATAAAATCACTCACTTATTATAATTAATTCTAACACAATAATTTAATTCATTTGTTAATTAAATATACTTATTTTTATTTATATAAATAAAATAAGTCAGCTAAATAAATAAAGCTTTTAGGTTCATACCCTAAACATAGATATCTAATCTCTTATTTATTTCAATGAAATGCCTGATAAAAGGATTATTTTGATGAAATAAATCATACAAATTTTAATTTTTGTTTTCATTAAGATTTATACTTAATAGAATCAAACTATTTCTTAAAATTTCAAAAATTTTCATGCTTTTTACATTAAAGTATATATATAAATTTTTTATTATATTAAAATATATATATATATTTATTTTTATTATAAGAATTTTATCTTTATCTTTAAATGATTTTTTTACAATATGATTTATTTTAGAAATTTTAAATTTATTATACATTTATTGTATAAATTCTTTAATTAAACATAAAAAAATTTTAATATTTTATTATATTATTCAAGTTTCTTCTTCCTCATTATTAATACTTATATTTACAATAATAAATTTATCAAATTTTATACCTTTTATATATTTTATCTCAATTTCTTTAATATTTAAACTAGGTATCCCTCCCTTACATTTTTGAATTATTATTATATCTAATTATTTAGACTGATATAATTTATTTACTTTATTAACATTAATAAAAATTTTACCTTTTTATATACTTTCAAATATAATTATTTTTATAAATATGTGATTTATTTACATAATAATTATTGTATCAGCTATTATTCCAATTTTTAATATAATTAATATATTAAATTTTAAAAAAATTCTAACATATTCATCTATTAATCAATCAAGATGAATTATTTTATTTATATTGTTTAATAATAACTACTGATTTATTTATATTATATTTTATATTATAAGATTATTTTTAACTATAAATTTTATTTATATTTTAATAATAAATTTTAATATATCTTACACAATAAATTTAGATACAATAAAATATATTATATTTTTTTTATTTATTAATTTAAGAGGTTATCCTTCAATAATTTTTTTCATTTTTAAATGATTTGGCTTATTCAATGCAACAAAAACACTAAGATTTTTATTATTATTTATTATTGTTACTTTTTCCTCAAGAGTTATTATATATATTTATCTATCTATATCTTTTCTTCTATTATTTAAATTCAATAGTTCTATTAAATTTAAATTATTAAAATTAAAATATAAATTTAAATTTTTAAATATTTTTTTAATTACATTAACATTTTTCCCATTCTTAATTATATTTATTAATTAAAATTAAACTTAACAATAAATTATTAAAATTTTAAGTTAAAAATAAACTTTAAACCTTCAAAGTTTAATATATAATTTATTATTATAAATTTTATAATAATAAATAAATTTTAAAATTTTAACCTATAAACTAAGTATCTTTAAATTTGCAATTTAATATTTTTAATAAACTATAAAATTATGTTTAATAGTATTAGAAAATTAAATTTTCATTTATAAATTTACAATTTATTACTTTTATCAGTCATAATACTACTTTATATGATAAAATGATTTTATTCAACCAATCACAAAGATATTGGTCTACTTTATTTTATATTTGCTATATGAGCTGGAATAATAGGATCTTCAATAAGAATGATTATTCGATTAGAGCTAGGCACATGTAATTCTATGCTTAACAATGAGCAAATTTTTAATTCAATCGTTACTAGACATGCATTTATTATAATTTTTTTTATAGTTATACCTTTTATAATCGGAGGGTTCGGTAATTTCTTAGTTCCATTAATAATTGGAGCTCCTGACATAGCCTTCCCACGAATAAATAATATAAGATTTTGATTATTACCTCCTTCATTATTTTTACTAACCTTAAGTAATTTAATTAATAATGGAGTAGGTACAGGATGAACTGTATACCCTCCTCTATCATCTAATGTATATCATAGTGGTCCATCAGTAGACTTAACTATTTTCTCTTTACATATTGCAGGTATCTCATCAATTTTAGGATCAATTAATTTTATTTCTACAATTTTAAATATACACCATAAAAATTTTAGATTAGATAAAATTCCTCTATTAGTTTGATCTATCTTAATCACCACTATCCTTCTATTATTAGCCTTACCAGTTTTAGCAGGAGCCATTACAATACTACTAACAGATCGAAATTTAAATACATCTTTCTTTGACCCGTCAGGAGGAGGAGACCCCGTATTATACCAACACTTATTTTGATTTTTCGGACACCCAGAAGTATATATTTTAATTTTACCAGGATTTGGTTTAATCTCCCATATTATTATAAATGAAAGAGGTAAGAAAGAAACATTTGGATCACTTGGAATAATTTACGCAATAATAGCTATTGGATTTTTAGGGTTTGTTGTTTGAGCTCATCATATATTCACAATTGGATTAGATGTTGATACCCGAGCTTATTTTACATCTGCTACAATAATTATTGCAATTCCTACCGGAATTAAAGTATTCAGATGAATCTCTACCTTACATGGAACAAAAATAAATTATAATTCTGCATTATTATGATCTATTGGATTTATTTTTTTATTTACTATAGGAGGATTAACAGGGATTATATTATCTAATTCATCAATTGATATTATTTTACATGACACCTACTATGTAGTAGGGCATTTTCATTATGTACTTTCAATAGGGGCTGTATTTGCGATTATTGCTAGTCTTATCTATTGATTTCCATTATTTACCGGTTATAGTTTAAATAATTTTTACTTAAATATTCAATTTATTTCTATATTTATTGGTGTAAATTTAACTTTTTTTCCACAACATTTCTTAGGTTTAAGAGGCATGCCTCGACGGTATTCAGATTACCCAGATATATACTTAATATGAAATATTATCTCATCAATTGGATCAATAATCTCTATTATCAGAATAATTATTTTAATTTTTATTATTTGAGAATCTTTATCAGCCAAACGTTTAATTATTAATATTTTATTTCTAAATTCTTCTTTAGAATGAAATACTAACTATCCCCCATTAAATCATAGATTTAACGAAATTCCTTCAATTTAATTTTTAATTTAAATAAATTTAATTTTTAATATGGCAGATTAGTGCAATAGATTTAAACCCTATACATAAAAAAATTTTTTTTATTAAAAATCAATACATGAACCTTAACCTTACAAGATTCAAATTCTCCTACATTTGATATAATAATTTTTTTCCACGATTTTACAATAATAAATTTAGTATTTATTATTGTATTAATTTTTATAATTATTTATAAATTATTTATAAATAAATTTATTAATCGATTTCTTCTTCAAAATCATTTAATAGAAATAATCTGAACAATTTTCCCTATATTTATTTTAATTATTATTGCCCTGCCTTCAATTAAAATTCTTTACCTAACTGATGAAATCTTTAACTCCAATTTAACCCTTAAAACTATTGGGCATCAATGATATTGATCATATGAATATACAAATTTTTTAAATATTGAATTTGACTCATATATAATTCCAAATAATATATTAAAAATAAATGATTTTCGTCTCCTAGATGTTGATAATCGATGTATTTTACCTTTTAACTATCCTATCTATATTATCACCACATCTATAGATGTAATTCATTCATGAACCGTCCCATCTTTAGGGGTAAAAATAGACTCTACTCCAGGACGATTAAATCAAATAATAATTAATTTATACCGTCCTGGAATTTTTTTTGGACAATGTTCAGAAATTTGTGGATTAAATCATAGATTTATACCTATTGTAATTGAATCAACTAATATAATAAATTTTAAAAACTGAATTTACTTTATAATAAATTATCAATAATTTTAATATAAATAAATTAAATATACATAAATATAAATAACTTTTTAAAAATTAGTTAAATATATAACATTAAATTGTCAATTTAAAATTATTTTAATTTAAATATTTTTCATTAAATGACTGAAAAAGTCTTGATTTTTTAAATCAATTTATAATAGTTTTAGCCTATTTTTAATGGCCTCATGGTTCCTTATTTATAAACTAACTAAAAGTAACTTTTACTTACTTGCTTTATATTTTAAATATATTATAAAAATACCTCAAATAAAACCTTTATATTGAATATTTATTTTATACTTTGTCAGATTATTACTAATATTAAAAATAATTAATATTTTTTTTCTATATATAAATTTTTCTCCTCTTATATTAACTAAAAAATTTAAAAAAAATTATTGAAATTGAAAATGATAATAAATATTTTTAATATTTTTGATCCTTCAACTAGAATAAAATTTTCTTTAAACTGATTAAGAATATTAATCTTTCTTGTTCTTATACCATACCAATTTTGATTTATTCCATCCCGATTTATTATATTTTGAATATTAATTCTATCATTTTTAACTAAAGAATTTAAAGTATTAATTAAATATTCTTACTCTAATATTATTATTTTTTTAAGTCTATTTGTATTTATTCTTATAAACAATTTTTTAGGATTATTCCCTTACATCTTTACCGCATCAAGGCACATAAGATTCTGCTTTTCTATATCTATCACTATGTGATTAGGCATAATAATTTATGGATGATTAAATTTTTATAATGATATATTTTCTCACCTAACTCCTCAAGGAACCCCCGTAATTCTAATGCCATTCATAGTAATAATTGAAACTATCAGACTTATCATTCGTCCTTTAACATTAGCTATCCGATTATCTGCAAACATAATTGCAGGACATTTACTTATGTCTTTATTAGGATCCACAGGATCATCAATATTTAATTATATATTAATTATCTTAATTTTTACTCAAATTTTACTATTAACTTTAGAACTATCAGTATCTATTATTCAGGCCTATGTTTTTTCTATTCTTTCAACTCTCTATAGAAGAGAGATTTATGACAAAATACAACCACCCTTTCCATTTAGTGACTCAAAGTCCTTGACCTTTATTAATTTCCTTAGAGCTTATAAATCTTTTAATCTCTACCGTAAATTGATTTAATGAATGTGATGATTTTTCATGTGTAACCTTCAATTTTTTATGCACTATATTAATTAGTATTCAATGATGACGAGATGTAATTCGAGAATCAACATTCCAAGGTTTCCACACATTTTTTGTATACATTAATATACGCTTAGGCATAATTCTTTTCATTATTTCAGAAATTTTCTTTTTTTTATCATTTTTTTGAGCATATTTTCACTCCTCTTTAGCCCCCTCATTAGAAATTGGCCAACTTTGACCTCCTTTAGGAATCAAACCATTTAATCCTTTAGATATCCCCCTATTAAATACAATTATTTTAATTTCATCAGGATTAACAGTTACATGAACTCACCATTCAATTTTACAAAATAATTTTAAAGAAAGAAAAATTAGATTATTAATAACAATTATACTAGGAATTTTTTTTACCTCTTTACAACTAATTGAATATATAGAATCTCCATTTACTATCGCTGACTCCATCTATGGATCAACTTTTTTTGTGGCCACAGGATTTCATGGTTTACATGTTATCATTGGTACACTATTTTTATATATTTCATTTGCACGCATGATTAATTTACATTTTTCAAAAATTCATCATTTTAGATTTGAAGGAGCCACCTGATATTGACATTTTGTAGACGTTGTTTGACTATTCTTATATATATCAATCTATTGATGAAGATTTTAAAAACTTACATTTATATAGTATAAATTTATTACATTTAACTTCCAATTAAAAAATAAATTAATTTAATTTTATAAATAATACTTTCATTATTTATCATAATAATAATCATATCCTTTATTTTTATAACAACAAATCTAATTATATCAAAAAAAAAAATAAAAAATCGAGAAAAAATATCTCCATTTGAATGTGGATTTGACCCATTTAATCAAATTCGTATACCATTTAGAAATCAATTTTTTTTAATCAGACTAATCTTTATAATCTTCGATATTGAAATCGCCTTACTAATCCCATTCATATTACTATTTTATAAATTTAATATATATATATATATATCATTTTTTATTTTTTTATTAATTCTAATGTTAGGTTTACTATATGAATTTATAGATAAATCCCTAGATTGAAAATAATACATATTATTTATTTTATAATAATTATTACTTATAATTATTTTAAAGAGTATTAGTTAAATAATAACATTTAAATTGCATTTAAAAATTATAAATTAAATTATATATTTTATTAAGCTCTCTTAAAAGTAAAAAATTACATTTAATTTCGACTTAAAAAATATGACCCATTAAGGATCTTAAGAGACCTATATTAATTGAAGCCAAAATAGAGGCAAATTATTGTTAATAATTTAATTGAATAATAAATTTATATTCCAGTTAGAGTATCCAACCAGGACTTCTAATCCTAAAATTAGTGATTAAAATCATTATACTCTTAATAAAATTTATATAGTTTAATAAAAACTTTATATTTTCATTATAATATTAATATAACTTAAAAATTATATTTATAAATATTTAAAAATACATGTATCATCTTAATATCTTCAATATTATGCTTTATTTTTAAGCTATTTAAATTCTAAACAAAAAATATATAAATAAATACTACAAAATAAAATATATAAATTAATCAATAAATTTTAAAATTATTTAACATTAAAAAATTTTTTCACTGAAAAATTAAATTTAAAAATATAAATTTTTTAAATATCTCTAATCATTCTAAATCAAATTTATATACCCTCAACCTAAAAATTAATACAGGTTTATTAATATATATATTTATATAATTTATAAATCATATATTATTAAAAAAATATATCAATAATAAATTTTTATCTAATTTTAAATATTTAAGTGTAAAACTAAAAATTAACCCAATTATACACATAATTAAGGTACAAACTTTTATATAAATAGGCAAAAAAATAACTAAGTCACTAAAATATAACCAATTCAGTACAGATCCACTAGTTAATCTGCCAATCAATAACATAATTATAGATAAACTACTAATATCATTTTCTTTTAAATATACATATAAATAAAAATTTTTATTTTTAAAATATAAATATATTAAAAGACGAACTGAATAAGAAACAGTAAAAACCAAAGAAATTAATATTAATAAAAATAAATAATAATTATTATTTTTTATATAAATTAACTCCATAATTAAATCTTTTGAATAAAATCCAGATAAAAAAGGAAACCCTACTAATGTTAACGAAGAAATTATAAAACTTATATAAGTAAAAGGAATAAATTTAAATATAGCCCCAAAATATCGAATATCCTGATTATTTATTATTAAATGAATTATGACTCCTGCACACAAAAATAATAAAGATTTAAATAAAGCATGTGTCAATAAATGATAAAAAGAAATCAAAGGAAAATTTATACTTAAAATTATTATTATTAATCCTAATTGTCTCAGTGTAGAAAGAGCAATAATTTTTTTTAAATCATACTCAAAATTAGCGATAAGTCCAGCCATAAATATTGTTAATACAGATATAAATAATATATATTTATTTATTCCACTTAAAATCAAATATTTATTAAAACGAATTATTAAATAAACCCCTGCTGTCACTAAAGTTGACGAATGAACCAACGCAGACACAGGTGTAGGAGCCGCTATAGCCATAGGTAACCAAGAAGAAAAAGGAATCTGAGCACTTTTAGTTATAGCAGCTATTATTATTATAAAAATTAAAATCTTACTATTTTCTACTATAAAATAATTTCATCTACCAAAAATTATTATTATACTAATACATATTAACAAGCCCACATCTCCAATACGATTGCTCAATACAGTCACTATGCCCGAATTAAAAGATTTATAATTATTATAATAAATTACTAAGCAATAAGATACTAAGCCTAACCCATCCCACCCTAAAAGAATTCTAACAATATTAGGACTTAACACTATTATAATTATAGAAACAATAAACAATAAAACTAATATTATAAATCGATTTAATGTATTATCATTTTCTATATATATAATTCTAAAAATTAATACATTTGAAGAAATTAAAATTACAAATCTAATAAATAATAAAGAAACTCAATCTATAAAAATTAAAAATTCAATATTAATAGTATTCAATCTAAAAAATAATCACTCTATAATAATTCTTAAATCACATATATATATATATATAGATAAAATAAATAAAAAAATAAAATATATGTATATATATAACCCATAACATAATAAATTTATAATTTAAGATAATAAATTATAACTTCAGCTCCACAAACTAATATTTTTATTTAAACTACTTAAATTTTTATATAAATAAAACTAAATTTAATATAATTAAAAATAAAGGACAATAATGTAAAATCATACATATAAATTCTTTTATTAACCCCCCTCCATTATAACTATAAAATTTTAATAAATAAATTTCACCATGCTGAATAAATGAATACAAATATAAACAATAAGCCCTTACAAAAAAACTAATTAATATTAAAATAATTATTATCTTAAATTCCCATCCAACTAAAACTCTTAATATTAAAACCTCCCCAATAAAATTTATTCTTATTGGAAAAGAAAAATTAGAAGAACATAATAAAAATCATCATAATCTTATTCTTGGCATCAAATTTATTAACCCTTTATTAATCATTAATAGCCGACTTCTAGTTCGTGAATAATAACAATTTACTATATAAAATAACCCTGATGAGCATAATCCATGCCCAACCATAATTATATACGACCTAATAAATCCTATTTTAAATAGGGTTAATATTGAACACACTAATATATTTATATGAACAACTGAAGAATAAGCCACTAATCTCTTTAAATCAATCTGAACTAAACATAATAATCTAACTATTAACCTTCCAATTAATGACACCCTTAAAATTATATAATTAAATTTTAACCTAAATTTAATTAACACTATCATAAAACGTAAAATTCCATACCTACCAATCTTTAATAAAATTGCTGCTAAAATTATTGACCCATATACAGGGGCCTCAACATGAGCCTTAGGTAACCAAATATGAAATAAATATAAAGGTATTTTAACAAAAAATGTTAAATAAATTAATATATACTCAAACAATCTAAAATTAAAAATTAAATATTTTATTAAAATAACAAAATTTATCCTGCCCCTATTAATATAAATATAATAAATATAAATCAATAATGGCAATGAAATAATTAAAGTATATAATATTAAATAATAGGCTGCCCTCAACCGCTCAGGATTACCACCTCAATAAATAATTATAATAAATATAGGAATTAATCTTAATTCAAAAAATAAATAAAATAAAATTATCTCAATTCTTAAAAATGTAAAAATTAATAAAATTACAATTAATAAAAAAATTATCAATTTTAATTTATCAAAATTATCCAAACTTATAATTATAAGACCTATAATTCAAAATGTCAATAAACATAACCCATAAGAATAATAATCATATCCAAAATAATACCTAATACACATTCATAAGTCTATTTTATTAATATATAAAAAAATTATAATAAATCTTATAAAATAAAATAAATTATAATAAAATATTAAATATTTATTCTTATTTAACATAAAAATAATTAATATTATTATAAAAATCAATTTTATCATAACTAAAATTTTGTTAAATTAAATCTATAATATAAATCATTACCATAATAACGAACAATTAATACTAATAAAGATAATCCTAAACATCTTTCACAAACCGAAAAAACTAAATAATAAATAACATAAAATTCTAATTCTAACAAATATATAAAATTAAATATAAAAACAGTAATTCTTAATACCACAAATTCAATTATTATTACCACAATTAATATAAATTTATATATTAATATTAACAATATTAATCATAAAAAAACTAAATAAATCCATAAATAATAATCTAAATAAATATTAATAATAAAAAAATTTAAATAGTTAATTTAAAAAATTAATAAAAACTTATTAAATTATACACATTAAGTAAAAATAATCTTTTGATAGTTTAAAGAAAAACATTAATTTTGTAAATTAAAAATTTAAAAATATTATTTAATCAAGCGGACGTCAAAAAAATAATTTTAATTTATTATACCTTTAATCTCCAAAATTAATATTCTTTATTAAACTATATTTTGTATAATTTTTATGACAAAATTATATCTTTTATTAATTACAATAAATTTTTTCTTTATCATATTTATTTTTATACAATTAATTAATCCTGCCCCTCACCCCATGACAATCATTTGATTATTAGTTTCTTACAGAATCTTAATTTGCTTAACTTTATCTATTTGAAAAAATAATTATCTATATTCATTTATTATTTTTTTAATTATAATTAGAGGTCTATTAATTATCTTTATATACTTTTCTAGACTAGTATCTAATGAAAAATTTTTTATAAATTATAAAATAATTACATTTAAATCATTTATAATTACAATTATTATTTTTTTAATATTTATATTAAACAAAAAAACTTTATTTTTTAATCATTTATTTTATAAATTTAATGAAATTAATACAATTAATATGATAAATATATATAATTTAAAAAACATTTCTAACATTTACAATTTTCCATATAATAATTTAACTATTATAAGTATTTTATTCCTACTAATTTCATTAATTTTAATTATCAAAATTTCTTCAAAAAACTACATAACTTTACGAAAAATTAATTAATAATTTTTTAGTTTTAAAAATTTATTAAAATACAATATTAAAATATAATATTAAAATTTAATATATAACTAATAATATATATTAAATTTATTTAAATTTTATTTATGAACAAAATATTTAATATAATAAAAATATCACTTTTAAAATTACCAACACCTGTGAATATCTCATACCTATGAAATTTTGGATCTTTATTAGGATTATTTATACTTATTCAAATTATTAGAGGATTATTTTTATCTATGCATTATGCTCCCAATGTTAATATCGCATTTTTTTGCCTAATTCATATTATTCAAAATGTAAATATAGGATGACTAATACATAATATTCACATAAATGGAGCCTCATTATTTTTTATCTGCTTATATATCCACATAGGACGAGGATTATACTATCAATCCTTTAAACTTCACTATGTATGAAATATTGGGGTAACAATTTTTCTTATATCTATAGCTACAGCATTTCTAGGATACGTTTTACCATGAGGACAAATATCCTTTTGGGGAGCAACAGTTATCACAAATCTAGTTACTACTATTCCATATATTGGAAACTTAATTCTCCAATGATTATGAGGAGGGTATTCAATTGATAACGCAACATTAAATCGATTTTATTCATTACATTTTATCTTACCATTTATTATTATTATACTTATTATTATACACTTATATTTTCTTCATTTTTCAGGATCTCAAAATCCTTTAGGAACAAAAAGAGATTTATATAAAATCTCTTTCCATTATTACTTCACATACAAAGACTTACTAGGATTTATTTTTATATTATTTATTTTTAACTTAATTATCCTAGAATACCCATATATTTTTAGTGACCCAGACAATTTTCTTCGAGCTAATCCAATAGTAACCCCAATTCATATTCAACCTGAATGATACTTTTTATTTGCTTATGCTATTCTTCGATCAATCCCTAATAAAATAGGTGGTGTACTAGCCCTACTCTCCTCTATCATAATTATATATTTATTACCACTAATAAATTTTATAAAAATAAACTCGTCCATATATTACCCACTAAATCAATTAATTTATTGAATATTTACTAGTTCATTCTTTATACTAACATTTCTAGGAGCCCAAACTATTGAACCCCCCTTTATTATTTTAAGACAAATTATTAGAATTATTTATTTTTCTTACTTTATTTTAATTAATTTATCAACAAAACTATGAGATTATTTATTATTTAATAAATAAATTAAATATATAATAGTAATTAATAAGTTAATGAACTTGACAATAAGTTTATGTTTTGAAAACATAAAAAAGAAATTAAAAATTTTCTATTAACTTATAAATTATTAATACTATATAAAACTTGAATCTATAAATCAAAATTAAATAACTTAAAACCATAGGCAAAACAATTTTTCAACATAAATACATTAAATGATCATACCGTATCCGAGGTAATATACCTCGTATAAAAATTACCATAATTACTATTAAATTAATTATAAGACATGATATATAAGAAGAACCTAAACTTGTAAATATTAATACACTTATTATACTTAAAAAAATAATTATCCCATACTCTGCTATAAAAATTAATGCAAATCTGCCACTAAAATATTCAATATTAAATCCTGAGACTAACTCCGATTCACCCTCTACAAAATCTATTGGTCTTCGATTCAACTCAGCTAAAATTCTAATAAAAAACACAATAAAAATAGGCAATAATATAATTATATATCAAGAATAAACCTGTCATTTTAAAAAATCATATAAAGAATATCTCTCTCTTAATAATATTAAAATAAAAATAATCAAAATAAATCTAACCTCATAAGATAATATCTGAGATACTCTTCGTATCGCCCCCACCATAGAATATAAAGAATTTGAAGACCAACCAATAAATAAAATTAAATACCTACTTAAACTTATAACTATAATTATATATAAAATTGAATAATTTATATAATAAACATTAGTAATAAAAGGATACACCAACCAAACTATTAATATCAATATAAACATAAACACAGGACAAATATAAAACATTATATAATTAGATTTTATAACAATAATATTTTCCTTACTAAACAATTTAATTGCATCTCTGAATGGTTGGAAAATCCCTATTAGGCCTACCTTATTCGGACCTTTACGATCCTGAACATATGATAAAATTTTACGCTCTAACAATGTAACAAATGCTAAACCTACTAATACATCTAACAATGTAATAACTACCTCCAATAAATTTATGTATAAATAATTAATAAATTGACAAAGAATTATTATTTATATAATTAAATATTTGTTTAAATCCTAAATCTAATGCACTAATCTGCCAAAATAATTATATATAAATTAATTTTATTAATTAATATAAAAATTATTTTAAATATAAGGTCCTTTCGTACAATTATATTAATATTATTTATAGATAGAAACCGATCTGGCTCACGCCGATCTAAACTCAAATCATGTAAGATTTTAATAGTCGAACAGACTAAAACCTTAAACTTCTACATTTAAATTTTATCTTAATTCAACATCGAGGTCGCAAACATCTTTATCAATATGAACTATCAAAAAATATAACGCTGTTATCCCTAAGGTAATTAATTTTTACTTAATTATTAATTATTATTATACTATATAAAATCATAAATAAATGTTTAAAAATAAATTTAAGTTAAATAAATTAAATTATCCTCCCAATAAAATATTTTATTTAAAATATTTAATTATTCTAAATTTTTAACTTAAATAAAATATAAAATTCTATAGGGTCTTATCGTCCCATAAATATATTTAAGAATTTTAACTTAAAATATAAATTTTATTAATAAAATATAAAAAGTATAAATTTCATCAAATCTTTCATTCCAGTCTTCATTTAAAAGACAATTGATTATGCTACCTTTGTACAGTCAATTTACTGCAGCTATTTAAATTATTATTCATTGAGCAGATCCGATCTTTTATTATTATCAAAAAACCATGTTTTTATTAAACAGGTGAACTTATTAATTTTGCCTAATTCTTTTATTTTAATTAAACTTTTATTAATTTATTCATAAATTTTTAATTATACTAATTTAATCATTATTAGTTTAATAAACTAATTAAATTAAATATTTTATTAAAAAATTAAACTTAATAGTTAAATTAATTTTTACACTAATTATAATTAATAAATTATTAAATTTTTTTTAAAATATTTCAAATTTTATAAATATTTTTTTAACAATTATTTTAAATAATAAGTTTTAACTATAAATCATAGGTTATCCCATAATTATTTTTATAAAAATAAAAATAATTTATTTATTTAAATTATTTTTAAATCTTTATACTAAATTAAATTTATATCATAAAAAACTAGATATCATAAAAATTGACTAAAATATATTCTCTAATAATTTATTTTAAATAATTTTTTAACATTAAAATTTTTAAATTATTAACTCTTTTTATTTCGAGAAATTTTTTATTTAAAAACATTATTTTAATTAACCCTGATACAAAAGGTACAATAAATTAAATCTACTTTTTAAAATTTTAATAAATTCACTTACATTACTTACAAATTACAAAAAAATTTTTTTTATATAAATACTATAACTTAAAAATATAATATAACTTTAATTAAATTATATATATGACAATAAATAAATATATTATATATATTTTTTTAATTAAAATTTTATAAATAATATAATCTTTTTATTGTAAATAAAATATTTTAATAAACTAAAATTTTTAATATTTCATATTCACTAATATCTTATAAATACACTTTCCAGTACATTTACTTTGTTACGACTTTTATTATTTTTCTTATAATAATGACGGGCAATTTGTACATATTTTAAATAAATTTCAAATTAAAAATTTATTTAATTTTACTATTAAATCCTTTCCTATAATATATTAAAATATTAACTTATTAATTATTAAATAATAGTGTCTCATTTATCCTTAACTATTCTACATTTTTATTTGAATTTATATTTATTAATTAAATATTTTAATTAATTTTTATAAAAATAATTTTTAAACAACAACACATAAAAATAAGTTAAGTTAATCAACTCGTGGACCATCAATTACTAAACAAGACCCCCTAACTTTTTAAAATACCGCCAAATTTTTTAAATTTAATGTTTCACATTTAATATTTAATTTTAAATTTTTAATTAAAATAATAGGGTATCTAATCCTAATTTATAACTTAATTTTTTTATATAAATACAATTTAAATAAATAAACAAAAATTATAAATTTTTTATATTTCACCAAAAAAAAACTATTATTATTTATAATTTAATAAAATATTTATATAATAATTAAATAAATTTACTTATATCACTAGTTTAACCGCAATTGCTGGCACTAATTTTATTAATATTTACTTAATTTACTAATATTTACTTTCATAAATTTAATTTTAAACTATATACTAAAATTATCATATTATTTAAATTTAAATATTTATTTATATTTTTCAATTAAAAAATAAATTATTAAAAAAAAATTACTTTTTTAAAATTATAATTTTATTATTTTATATATTTTAATTTTAATAAAACTCAATATTTAAGCTTAAGTAAAAAATTTGCAATAATACA